ATTAATTGTTATCATTATACACATAAAGGAGGAGCCGTATGAGATGAAAATATCACGTACGGTTCTGGAACGGAGATTCTTTGAACCGAATAACGACCGTAACGGATGTCGGCGCAATCTGAAGGAAATTATGCGGAAGCTTTACAGAATTATTATGAGGCTATGCGACTAGAAATTGATCCCTATGATCGAAGTTATATACTTTATAACATAGGCCTTATTCACACAAGTAATGGAGAACATACGAAAGCTTTAGAATATTATTTTAGGGCACTCGAACGAAATCCGTTCTTACCCCAAGCTTTTAATAATATGGCCGTGATCTGTCATTACGTGCGACTATCTCCACTATAGAAAGAAAAAAAAAAAGAACGATCAAATCAGCTAAAGCAAATCAGCTAATAAATACTAGAAATAACTACTAGAAAAAAAAAATAGGCTTTCTACATATATATCGTCCAAAACAACGATTTTTATCAGCTGTAGCAAAGAAAAAAAACTTCATAGATCATAGAATGGAAGTAAAAAAAAATGAAGAAATATAGATATGCCTAGATACTTTTTTTTCTATGGATAAAAGATCTAATTGATCGAGGAAGCACCGTAAAGATCAATTGGAGAGGTTTTGGGCCGATACAATAAGAACTGCTTACTTATATCATGATACAAAAGTTAGGAATCTACTTATGTAATAAAGTCGATCCCCTACCCTAAGGTTTTGAGCAGCGGTGTAGTATCAGATCCCAAAGATAGTAAGTCTTTTCTTTCTTATGAAAAAAAAAAGTCTTTCTCAAGGATTCTATAGACTATAGAAATGGATATATCATATAGGAAATAGGAAAGTATATGATATATGAAATCGAGATAGTTACCTTTCAGAAAACTAGAATGAGAGTGTTAATGTTGATGTTTTATTCTTCTGAAGGTAGGAGAAAAGATAAAACTATTTTTGAATCAATTACTCAAAATTCAAGTTTGAAACTCATGTAATTAACCCATTTTCGTTTGGTTAACTCCAGAAAAAGAAAAAAAAAAATGGAACGTCAAAAGAATTGATTGCTGAGCCGTATGAGGCAGGAAACTCTCAAGTACGGTTCTAAGGGAAGGAATTTACTCACCTATTCCGACCGCGGAGAACAGGCCATTCGACAGGGAGATTCCGAAATTGCGGAGGCTTGGTTTGATCAAGCCGCAGAATATTGGAAACAAGCTATAGCCCTTACCCCTGGTAATTATATTGAAGCACAGAATTGGTTGAAGATCACAGGGCGTTTTGAATAAGAACACTCTGTTTATTTTCTAATTATTATTTTCTATTTTTTTGCTATTTTTTTCAATATTCTATATATATAATAAATATATATATTTATTTTTTATTTTCTATTATATATCTTATATTTAATTTGTTGTAATTAATGTAATTCATTTTGAATTTTTTGTAATTAATTGTTTGTTGTCTACATCAGTAAAATAAAACAGATCATTTCTAATTCCTATAGGAACAGCCAATCAAAAACAAAAAATTTCATTATATCCCTTCTAAAATAAGAATCGTTCTATTTTATTTCGTCTGGTATTTCGTAGAGATAAACGATATGTGGATACAGTAGAGTAGAGAATTCCCCCCCCTTTTTTTTCTGTTATTCAAACTAAAATGGAAACTAAAAAAAAAAGAGACCCTAAAAAACTAAATAGAAATACCAGTATGTCCTCTAGCAATGCTAATGACTGCTCACGTCACGTGATTGGAAATAGAGTGCATAATAATATCTTCTATTTAATACAGAAAATAAGACTAGTTCCATCCAGGAATTTCTAATTCAAATCTGAATCCACTAGGTTGCAAAAAAAAATTATTGAATCTCAATTCAAAGTCCAGAAAGGGTTTTAGAAGATTAAAAAAAGGTCCGTTGAGCGCCTTTATCCTATGTCATAATAGATCCGAACACTTGCCCCGGATTGACTTCCGGATCATAATTGTTCTAGTGAATAACTAAAGAAAATAGATTAAAGAAAATATGGAATAGATGGGAAATAGAAGAGAACGAAACGCAATATAAACATCTCTCATAAGTTCACTAATTTTGTTTTATTTTTATATTGGCGGGTCTCTTTGTATGTGTTGTCCGGAAGGAGGAGGACTCAATGATTATTCGTTCGCCGGAACCAGAAGTAAAAATTTTGGTAGATAGGGATCCCGTAAAAACTTCTTTCGAGGAATGGGCAAAACCCGGTCATTTCTCAAGAACAATAGCTAAAGGACCTGATACTACTACTTGGATCTGGAACCTACATGCTGATGCTCATGATTTTGATAGCCATACTAGTGATTTGGAGGAGATTTCCCGAAAAGTATTTAGTGCCCATTTCGGCCAACTCTCCATCATCTTTCTTTGGCTGAGTGGCATGTATTTCCATGGTGCTCGTTTTTCCAATTATGAAGCATGGCTAAGCGATCCAACTCACATTGGACCTAGTGCCCAGGTGGTTTGGCCAATAG